ATTGGAGGGTACTTGTTTCTTGTTATTTGTGATGAACTGAACCAATAATCTGAATTCAAATGAAAATAATTTCGAATTATGCACTTTGTACCGCGCACATATCTTACAGATACTCTATAGGTTCGCTTAAGAGAGAATGAAGAAATAGAATAGGAAAAAAACTAACAAAAAAAAAAGAAAAATATACGATTTCATTTCGACTCTATCTAAGATTCATCGTGGATAGGAATATCCATCAACTTATTAAGAATAGACTTTTGCTTGGTTGGGTCTCTCAACCAACTAATTGAACCTGTCAATTCTGTATTGCATAGACATATATGTATCAAGTCGTAACGTTCTTCTTGATCTTGAAGAAGAACAGACAGAGTAGAGTAGGAACAAAAGAAAAAAGACGAGAATATAATTTTCAGATTTTATATATGAGAGAATATGGATACTTTTTATCCTCTTTCTAGAAATCTAGAAATTTTCGTCAGCGATTTTTAAATTGAAATGGAATATAATACAAAGGATAACATGAGAGTTACAGATACTTCGATGGCTAAGTATGTATGCTAATCGATACTATTAATGAATATGGATATGGATTCATAAATATCAAAAATGTGGATGTCGATCCATATCCATTATGTTGGATATATGAATGTATTTGGTGAATAGATACTCATCCAAATGAATTATGTGCCAGGAACCAGATTTGAACTGGTGACACGAGGATTTTCAGTCCTCTGCTCTACCAGCTGAGCTATCCCGACTATTATTTTACTTAATATATCATCCTCATTTTATGATATGACTTCGTTCTATGTCAATTCAAAAATGAATTGATCTTACTTTGTGTGTACCTTATATAACACCAAACCCAACTTGGGTTAATACAAAAAAATATACACTCGGGTACATAACTTTGTGAAAGAAAAAAACGAATAAGAAAGAAAAAAATTTGGAACCACTAACAAATAAAACGACTAATAATGATATCCTTATATCAAATATCAAAAAAACGAAAAAAAAAAATAGGATAAAGCATTAACGAGTCAAATGTTTTTTTGGGGATAGAGGGACTTGAACCCTCACGATTTCTAAAGTCGACGGATTTTCCTCTTACTTTAAATTTCATTGTTGTCACTATTGACATGTAGAATGGGACTCTATCTTTATTCTCGTGCGATTAATCCGTTTTTTTTTTTCAAAAAATTTATCAGATCCTGGAGTAAATTGATTTATAAATGATGTAATCAATGAGGATTCGATTCTTTCTGCCAGTTAATACAATCGATTCACATCACAAGAATTCTTTCATTTTGCATATAATCATATTTTGCATATAATCATATTTTGCATATAATCATCAATATAGACTCGCAGCGTCTTAATCCAGTTTGTATAGCGTTCAGACATATATCTATGTATCTGGGCCCCCCCCTTTTTTTGAGTTTCAATAGAAGGATTCCTTTACCAACTTAACGCGGTAAACTCTATTTGTTAGAACATCTCCCATCGAGTCTCTGCACCTATCCTATTCTTTTTGTATTCTCGCTTTATGAACTGCTGTTGGTTTTCGTAAAACAGGATTTGGCTCAGGATTGCCCCATCTTTAATTCCAGGGTTTCTCTGAATTTGAAAGTTGTCACTTCGTATGTTTCCATACCAAGGCTCAATCCAATTAAGTCCGTAGCGTCTACCAATTTCGCCATATCCCCCTATTTTATACTATGCTGAAATCAAAGCGGTGTATTTTTTTTCAATACGAATTTCATTAAATACCGCTTGATTGGATTTCTATTTATATGTAAACCAAAACTCTATAAACTAAAAAAGTGGGTCTTGTTGTTTGAATTTATTGCCTATTTTGGTTAATGTCTATTGGATACCCAAGGCCGACACCCACATTTGATACAACCCAAAATGATTCTATCATTTCTGTTTATGCAATTCAATAGAAATTGATACATGTCATAATATATATATATATGCCTCTCTTATTATCATTATTTTTTTTTTTTTGATGCATTTGAAATACTTGAACGGTCGATTCTTTTTTTGTCTTTAACTTCCGAGAAAATAACTCAAAAAAGGTATTTGATACAATATCAATCATTTTGTATCTAGTTATTAAAAATATTAATCATTGATTATAGCTAAAACGATTATAGCTAAAACGAAACTAATTATTTCAGTAATTTTTAAATTTGTTATTAGAAATATTTGAATTAGTTAGCATTTTGAATTCTTTAGAATTCCTAGAATTCTAATACATTAACATTTTCAAATACCTTATTGAAAGGAGTTTACGTTAAGTGTTGAGAAACAGAAAATGGATATCCATTTTATATCACTAAAATTTATTAATATAATTAGAATTTAGAATAAATAATCTAATTACTAATTATTATTTTCCTAGAATATTGATCAATATCAAAAAATCGAAATCTATAGCTATTGCTATTATGAATAGCTAATACTTAATAATTCATATTAATCAAAAAAAAAAGATCCTATTCGTTTACGATGCATACACAATTTTTGCTCTATTTGAGCCCGCTTAGCTCAGAGGTTAGAGCATCGCATTTGTAATGCGATGGTCATCGGTTCGATTCCGATAGCCGGCTTTTGTCTATTTGTTTTGATTTTCACATGATTGAGAGTGTATTTTTGAAATCAAAGAACATTGAAATGGCTTTTTCCCTTTTTTCCAAGGGTTGCCGACCTATTATATGCCCCATTTCAATTAGCAAAAAAACAGTAAGAATTCGGTTTCGGCAGAACAAAAACAAAGAGGATTATTTTTTTTTCTAATAAATTTCTATTGATATGATATATAAATTAATATAGAAAGAAAATGATTTCTATACATTTCTATACATAAATCAAAAATGGTAATTCTATTACTCCAATTCAATCCATTTCTTAATTCTTTTTAGGACAATACTTCATTGTATTATTATTATTGTATTTCGCCTCGCTTAATTTATCAATTTTTTTAGTTCAGTTTGTTTATGTCCAAACAAAAAAGGAGTCTTCATGTCGCGTTATAGGGGGCCTCGTTTCAAAAAAATACGTCGTCTTGGGGCTTTACCAGGTCTAACTAGTAAAGGGCCTAGAGCCGGAAGCGATTTTAGAAACCAATCGCGCTCCGGGAAAAAATCTCAATATCGTATTCGTTTAGAAGAAAAACAAAAATTGCGTTTTCATTATGGTCTTACAGAACGACAATTACTAAAATATGTTTGTATAGCCGGAAAAGCCAAGGGGTCAACAGGTCGGGTTTTACTACAATTACTTGAGATGCGTTTGGATAACATCCTTTTCCGATTGGGTATGGCTTCGACTATTCCCCAAGCCCGCCAATTAGTTAACCATAGACATATTTTAGTTAATGACCGTATAGTAGATATACCAAGTTATCGCTGCAAACCACACGATATTATTACGGCGAGCCATGCTCAAAAATCTAGAGATATGATTCAAAGTTATCTTAATTCATCTCCTCATGAGGAAGTTCCAAAACATTTGACTCTTCACCCATTCCAATATAAAGGATTAGTCAATCAAATAATCGAGAGTAAATCGATTGGTTTGAAAATAAATGAATTGCTAGTCGTAGAATATTATTCTCGGCAAACTTAAACCTAACTCAACTAAGAAGAGGTTTGGACAACCTTATTACTCCTACCCCCTTTCCTTCCCATAAAAAAAGTAACTAAAAAAGGACGCAGGATAAAGTACTTATCCAGGGAATAGCAATAGCAAATCGATATCAAAATTACCGAGGGTTCGAGTTCTACCTTTTTGAATTTTAGTATGTGTTGTTCTTTGATACATTGTGTTCATTAAGATTGGTAAATTAGTTGAGGGTACGGAAAGAGAGGGATTCGAACCCTCGGTAAACAAAAGCCTACATAGCAGTTCCAATGCTACGCCTTGAACCACTCAGCCATCTCTCCTACGTAATGATTATGCCCCATCAACCGAATCAATAGCGAGCCACTTTTATTTTTACTTTACTTGACCTTCAAAAATTCCGGGCAATCAATTCGAAAAAAAGTATGAAAAAATAAAAAGAGGAAAGATATCGATTTTTTAGATATCCATTTATGTTATCTAGTGCTCCCATCCTTTTCGGATATTTTGACACGAATTCAATCAATCGTAAGGAATCAACTAATCGGTCTATCTATTTTGTTTTTTTCTTCAATTTCGAGATGAGATGGGAATCAGACTAGGACCTCTTCATTCTTATACTAGTCGACTAGATTTGTATGAAATCGAAACTATTTCTTATTATTTTATTTAATTCCGGTCAAAAAGAAAGAATTTAAGGAAGAGGAGTTTTCAAATTTTTAAAATTCTGTTTTTATGTTATTTCGTAGTGTCCAATTCCTTTGTTTGTGGGGAATCATTTTCTTACGAAAGGTAATGAAAAGAATTTGAGAGTGGATTGCTATCTATGACTAAATCGAGTATAAATGGAAATTTTATTGATAAAACCTTTTCAATTGTAGCCAATATCTTATTACGAATAATTCCGACAACTTCAGGAGAAAAGGAGGCATTTACCTATTACAGAGATGGTGTGATTTGATCATTAGTTTACATATCTTTTCGATCTCAATTTTATTTACCGTCTTCAGTCTTATAAGACTGACGTATGATTTCGGACTAGAAAAAAAAATGAAATAAATCTACGCTTTTTGAAGGTGAGGTTTGTAAAAAAAAAACAATTCCTTCTGTCGTGTATCCCCGATTAATGCAGCCTCAGATGCTTGAATTGTTGATTCTAGTAGTGAGCCAGAGGTTAAAACTTATGAATCTGTATTGCGGTGCGAGTCAACCCTCATCCATTAGAATCAATAGACAGTATAGGAGAAGAAGCACTACACCTAGAAATCAACAATACGCAGACTTTGACTTTGGTCGAAATTATCGCCTTCCTTATCGAGATCGAAACTAAAATGGTTGGGACAACAAACATCCATCTCGTTCCTATTTTGGAT